TGGTTATTATATTAGAATAGTTAGTGCCGGATTGTTTTTTGTAAAAATTTTATCCTATTTTTTAGGCTAATATTAAATTGGGGAAAATATAAAAATTGATGCATATATATATATATATATATATATATGCGGGATAGCCAACCCATATTTCAACTTGTTGGCTTAGTACGTTCTCGAGTCCTCCTTGGTTTCGGGGTTTGACAAGGAAAGCAGGATTCTCCGGACGTAGGGGGGTAGGGGGGTTTGTCGCGCAAAAACCAAAGGGGGCATTATAGCAAGTATAGTTGAACAAGAGATGAATATGTTATGCACTTGACTTAAAAGAATGTAATTCTTAATTTATGTCTTACAATAATTAATATATATCATCACATACAAGAAAAATGTTCAACCTTGATTAACATTTGTATTTGCACTCTGAGATGCCAAATGAATGGAAACCAAAAAGAGATACCCTATGCATATAAGATAATGCTCGGCATGGTGGGTAACGAGATGTATGTACTACACCATTAATCAGATGCCAGTATAATTAATAATATGGGGAAATTTACAGTTATGACCCTGAAATAGGAACCAGATGCCAGTAATAGTTCATATTGTGTTACCCCCACAATTATTGTCCCTGATTCTATCATGCATAATATTCCTTTATACAAGACAGTTGGTGGTTTCTTACTACATTAATATGTTTGGGTGAAATTTCAGTTGATATTACAAGGAAAAATTTGAGGTCAAATTTTTGGGGAATTATCTATTTCTCAAGTTCAAATAATATTTATTGTGAGTTTTAATAATATGCTTATGTATACCTTAGTAATTATGTACCTGCTTTATGGTTAAAATAGTGGATTGGTGATAATACATAGATGTATTAGTACATCTATGTAATATTATGCATAATATGTACTATACCATATAGGGGGCGGGGTACCCCAGAAAATAGTTTAGTTTAGAATTCTGGCTTTGGGAGCCAGGGGTGGGAGTTAAAATCTCTCTTTTCTGGGCGCTAGGGAGGAGTTTAACCTCCGATCTTCGGATTACAAGACCGATGCTTTTAGGCTAAGCTACTAGGGCAAGCTCATTCTAGTGCTTTATTTTCTAATCATCCTGCTAGTGGAATTAGGATAAGGAATAATGTGAAGTATAGTACGGATGCAATTTGTCCAATAATGATGAACGGGTGTTCTACTGGTATGCCTCCAATTCATGTCAGGATAATTATGTCTGCTACTAAGGTCCAGAATAAGAATTGGGTGATTGGACGGAATGTTAGTCCTCGTTGTTTTGAGGTGTGTAGAAGGGGTACTACTATTAGTACGAGAATTGAGAATAATAGTGCAAGGACTCCTCCTAGTTTGTTGGGGATTGATCGTAAGATGGCGTAGGCGAATAGGAAATATCATTCTGGTTTAATGTGTGGAGGGGTTACTAAGGGGTTTGCTGGGGTGAAGTTTTCTGGGTCTCCTAATAGGTTTGGGGAGAATAGTGCTAGTAATGTAAGGGCTAGTAGTATAATTACAAATCCAAGGAGGTCTTTGTATGTAAAGTAAGGGTGGAAGGAGATTTTGTCTGCGTCTGAATTTAATCCAATTGGATTGTTGGATCCTGTTTCGTGGAGGAATAGAAGGTGGATGATGGTTGCGGCGGCAATGATGAATGGTAGCAGGAAGTGGAATGCGAAGAAGCGTGTTAGTGTTGCGTTATCTACTGAGAAGCCACCTCAAATTCATTGAACTAGCATGTCTCCTACATAGGGCACGGCAGATAATAGGTTTGTAATTACTGTAGCGCCTCAGAAGGATATTTGTCCTCATGGGAGGACGTAGCCGACGAAGGCTGTTATTATGACTAGTAGTAGGAGAACTACGCCAATGTTTCAGGTTTCTTTGTATAGGTATGATCCATAGTATAGGCCTCGAGCGATGTGTATGTAGATGCAAATGAAGAAGAATGATGCTCCGTTGGCGTGGATGTTGCGGATTAGTCAGCCGTAGTTTACATCACGGCAGATGTGGGTTACTGATGAGAATGCGGTTGAGATGTCGGAGGTGTAGTGTATAGCTAGGAATAATCCGGTTAGGATTTGGGTAATTAAGCATAATCCTAGGAGAGATCCAAAGTTTCATCATGCTGAGATGTTGGATGGTGCTGGTAGGTCAATTAGTGCGTCGTTAGCGATTTTGATGAGAGGGTGTGTTTTTCGTAGGCTTGCCATTAAGCGGTTCTTGTAGTTGAATAACAACGGTGGTTCTTCAAGTCATTGGTCTCGGTTAAAGTCTGAGCAAGAATTATGACCTATTTTATGTTTTTATTATTGATGGCTTTGGTTGTGGGTTTAGTTGCAGTTGCTTCTAATCCTACTCCTTATTTTGCTGCTTTGGGGTTGGTAGTTGCAGCTGGGGTTGGATGTGGGGTTTTGGTTGGTCATGGGGGTTCTTTTTTGTCGTTAGTTCTTTTTTTGATTTATTTAGGGGGGATGCTTGTGGTTTTTGCCTACTCAGCAGCTTTGGCTGCTGAGCCTTTTCCGGAGGCTTGGGGTAGTCGTTCTGTGTTGGGGTATGTTTTGGTTTACTTGTTAGGGGTTAGTTTGGTGGCGGGGCTTTTTTGAGGGGGTTGGTATGAGGGTTCTTGAGTAGTTGTTGATGGGTTGAAGGAGTTTTCTGTTTTGCGGGGTGATATTAGTGGTGTGGCTGTTATATATTCATCTGGCGGTGGGATGTTGGTTATTTGTGCTTGAGTGCTGCTTTTGACTTTGCTTGTTGTGTTAGAGCTTACTCGTGGTTTAAGTCGTGGGACTCTTCGGGCAGTTTAAAGTAGGGCTGGAATAGAGGCTAAAGTTAGGGTTAGGAGGAAGATGGTTAGGTATGTTTTAATTATACCTTGTGTAATGTCATTTGTAATTTTTGCTAGGATTGTTTGTGTTAATGCTAGGCCTTTTGGTCCTATTGTTTCAAGTCAAGTTTTGTCTAGTTGGGTGGCAGCTGATTGTCCAATGGTGAGTTTAAGTTTTGGGAGGAGTCGGTGGGTGATTGCGGGAAAGAATCCTAGTATGTTTGAAAAGTGGTGTGTGGGGATTATTGGAGTAATTTTTACTTGTTTACTTGTTATGTTGGCGAGGTCTATGGCCAGTAACAGGCCTGCAATAGTTACTAGAAGGGCTGCTATTTTAAGGGTGGTTGGTATTGTTATGATTGGTGTTTTTATTGGCAGGAAATTATGTGTAATGATGAAGCCTGCAATGATGCTTCCTCAGGCAAGTCGTTTGATTGAGTTGATTACTAGTGGGTTATTTTCGTTAATTGGGGATAGAGGCAGGAATCGTGGGGTTCCTATGATTACGAAGTATACCAATCGGAAGCTATAAATTGCAGTGAATGATGTGGCGATTAGTGTGAGGATTAGGGCTCAGGCGTTTAGGTGGGAGGTGTTTAGGGCTTCAATGATTGCGTCTTTTGAGAAAAACCCTGCTAGGAATGGGGTTCCTGTCAGGGCTAGGCTGCCGATTGTAAAATAGGTTGAGGTGGCGGGTATGATGTTGAACAGGCCTCCTATTTTTCGGATGTCTTGCTCGTCGTTTAGGCTGTGGATAATTGACCCTGAGCATAAAAATAGTATGGCTTTAAAGAAGGCGTGTGTGCAAATGTGGAGGAATGCTAGTTGTGGTTGATTTAGTCCAATTGTAACTATTATTAGTCCTAGTTGACTTGATGTTGAGAAAGCTACGATTTTTTTGATGTCGTTTTGGGTTAGGGCGCAGGTAGCTGTAAATAGTGAGGTTAATGCTCCTAAGCAGAGGCAAGTTGTTAATGCAAGTTGGTTGTTTTCTATTAAGGGGTGGAGGCGGATTAGTAGGAAAATTCCTGCAACAACTATGGTGCTTGAGTGTAGTAGGGCGGATACTGGCGTAGGGCCTTCTATGGCGGAAGGGAGTCATGGGTGAAGGCCGAACTGGGCTGATTTTCCGGTCGCTGCTAGGGCGAGGCCTATTAGGGGAATTGTTATATCAAAGTTTTTTGATAGGGTAAAGATTTGTTGAATTTCTCATGAGTTGAGATTTATTGCGAATCAGGCTATGGTTATAATTAATCCGATGTCTCCTACTCGGTTGTAAATAACAGCTTGGAGGGCTGCTGTGTTGGCGTCTGCTCGTCCGTGCCATCATCCGATTAGTAGGAATGATATGATTCCTACTCCTTCTCAGCCGATGAATAATTGGAATATGTTGTTAGCTGTAACTAAAATAATTATAGCTACCAAGAATGTGAGGAGGTATTTGAAGAATCGATCGATGTAGGGGTCGGAGTGTATATATCATAACGCGAACTCTAGGATAGATCAGGTGACGTATAGGGCGATTGGGACGAAGATTAGGGAGTAGTGGTCGAACTTGAAACTAATGTTGATGTCGAATGTTTGGGTATTTATTCAGTGTCAGTTTGTAATGATGCCTTCTGTTTTTAGGTTTAGGAAGATTGTTAGGGGTAGGAGGCTGATGAAGAATGCGGAGCTGACGGCAGTTTTGGTTTTTTCTGCTAGTTTGGATTCTTGTTGGTCTGGGTTTAGTGTAGTAAATAGTGGATATATTAGGATGAAAAAAATTAGGAGAAGTGGTGAGTGTATAATTAATGCCATTTTAGCTTCCACTTGGATTTGCACCAAGAGTTTTTGGTTCCTAAGACCAACGGATAACTATTATTCTTTGGAAGCGCAAGGAAGCCACGGGATTTAACCATGGTAGGTAAGGATTAGCAGTGCTTACTATTTTCTGTACTTCCTTGGTGAGTAAGGGGATTTTAACTCCTGTCTTTAGAATCACAATCTAATATTTTAATTAAACTATACTTACAGTAGCATCATCCTCATATGAGTTCTGGTTTTGTTACTAGAAGGAGGACTGGAACAAGGTGTAGGGTTATTAGTAGGTGTTCTCGGGTGTGGAAGGGTTGGAGTCCTGTGATGTGGCCTGGAGTTGGGCCTCGTTGTGATATTAGGAACATATATAGAGAATAGCTGGCTGTAATCAGTGTTCCTAATCCTGTCAGTACAATAGTTCATGGTGATCAGTTGAATAGGGTTGTGATGATTATTAGTTCGCCTATTAAATTGGGTAGGGGTGGAAGTGCTAGGTTTGCGAGATTGGCAATGAATCATCAGGCTGCGGTTAGTGGAAAGATTATTTGTAAGCCTCGGGCAAGAATTATTGTTCGGCTGTGGGTTCGTTCGTATGCTGTGTTGGCTAGGCAGAATAGTGCTGAGGATACTAGTCCGTGGGCAATTATTAGAATAATTGCTCCTGAGAATCCTCAAGGGGTTTGGATTAGAATTCCTCCTGCTACCAGGCCTATGTGGCTGACGGATGAATATGCAATTAGAGATTTTAGGTCTGTTTGTCGTAGGCAAATTGAGCCGGTTATAATGATTCCTCAGAGGGCTAGAATGATAAATGGGTAGGCGAGTTCTTTTGATAATGGGTCTAACATAACTATCATACGTATTATTCCGTATCCTCCTAGTTTTAGTAGCACTGCTGCAAGGACCATGGATCCTGCCACTGGGGCTTCTACGTGTGCTTTTGGTAGTCATAGGTGTACTCCATATAGGGGTATTTTTACTAGGAATGCGATTAGGCAGCCGGCTCATCATATTGTGTGACCTCAGGAGTTAAGTTGTAGTGGTTGTGAATATTGTAGTACTAGTATTGATAATGTTCCTGTGGATTGTTGAAGTAATAGTAAGGCAACTAAAAGTGGGAGGGATCCTGCTAGGGTATAGAACAGGAAGTAGGTTCCTGCACTTAGGCGTTCGGTTTGGTTACCTCATCGGGTAATAATAATGAGGGTTGGGATTAATGTGGCTTCGAATATAATATAAAATAGAATAATTTCTGTAGCGCCGAATGCTATAATTAGGAAGGTTTGTAATGAGGCAAGGAGTGTAATGTATGAGCGTTGTCGGCTGACTGGTTCAGGGCTGATGTGGTTTTGGCTGGCTAAAATTATTAATGGAAGTAATCAGCATGTTAGTACTAAGAGGGGGGTTGATAATGGGTCTGTGGCTAAGTATATGTTGGAGGAGGTTCATCCTGTCTCTGATGTTCATTTTAGTCATGTTAGGCTAATAAGGGCAATTAGGAGGCTGTGTATGGTTGTAGCTGTTCATAACCATTTAGGGGAAATTAATCAGATTGTTGGGAATAGCATGATTGTGGGGATGAGTACTTTTAGCATTGTAGTAGGTTTAGGTTTTGTAAGCGGTCAGTTCCGTGAGTGCGGGCTGTGGCGACTAGTAATGCTAGGCCTGTACTTGCTTCACAAGCGGAGAAAGCTAGTAGTAGCATAGGTGCTGTAGAGAATCCTGTGGATTCGAATTGTAATGCTCATAGGGCTAGTGCAATAAACAGGGATAGTATTATTCCTTCTAAGCAGAGAAGTGCGGAGAGTAGGTGGGTTCGATGGAATGCTAATCCCATTAGTCCTAGAATGAATGCTGAGCTAAAGCTGAAATGTACGGGTGTCATAAGGGGGTCATGGAATTAAACCATAATCTTCTGAGCCGAAATCAGAGGTCTTGTTTTGGACTAACTCCCTATTCTGCTCACTCCAGGCCGCCTTGGGTTCATTCGTAAATTAGGCCGAGAGTTAGTAAGATTAGTACTGTTGTGGCTCAGAAGAATGTTCCGGTAGGGTTGTGGAGTTGATCTCCTCAGGGAAGGGGGAGAAGGAGGGCAATTTCTAGGTCGAAGAGTAGGAATAAGATTGCTACTAGAAAAAAGCGTAGGGAGAAAGGTAGTCGAGCAGATCCTAGTGGGTCAAAACCACATTCGTATGGAGATAATTTTTCTGCGTCTGGGTTTATTTGTGGCAGCCAGAAAGATACAATTGCTAGGATTAGGGATAGAGCTACTGTGATGATTAAAATGGTTATGATTAGGTTCATTATCTTTCCTTGGGGTTTAACCAAGACCGTGTGATTGGAAGTCACTTATACTAACTTTAATACTAGAAAGATTTATGAGCCTCATCAGTAGATGGATACGTAGAGGAATAATCATACTACGTCGACGAAGTGTCAGTATCAGGCAGCGGCTTCAAAGCCAAAGTGATGTTCGGATGTGAAGTGGTATTGGATTTGGCGTAGAAGGCATACAGCTAGGAAAGATGATCCAATGATAACATGCAGTCCATGGAACCCTGTGGCTACGAAGAATGTTGAGCCGTAGACTCCGTCTGCGATTGTGAATGGTGCTTCGTAGTATTCTATAGCTTGAAGGGCAGTAAAGTATAATCCTAATAGGATGGTTAGTGCTAGTGATTGAATTGCTTGTTTTCGTTCTCCTTCTATAATGCTGTGGTGAGCTCATGTGACTGTGACTCCTGATGCTAGTAGTACGGCTGTGTTAAGGAGTGGAACTTCGAATGGGTCTAGGGGGGTAATTCCTGTTGGAGGTCAGCATCCTCCTAGTTCTGGTGTTGGTGCTAGGCTTGAGTGGTAGAAGGCTCAGAAGAATCCAAGGAAGAAGAATACTTCGGAGGTAATAAATAGGATTATTCCGTATCGTAATCCTTTTTGCACAGGGGGCGTGTGGTGTCCTTGGAAGGTTCCTTCTCGGATAATGTCTCGTCATCATTGATATATTGTAAGGAGTAGAAGAATTAGTCCTAGAGTTATTAGTGTTGTTGAGTGGAAGTGGAATCAAATTGCTAAACCGGATGTTATTAGTAATGCGGCGATGGCTCCGGTTAGGGGCCATGGGCTTGGGTCGACTATATGGTAGGCATGTGCTTGGTGGGCCATTAAACGTTTTCTTGTAGGTAGAGGCTTAGGAGAAGTACGAATACATAAGCTTGAATTATTGCTACTGCAACTTCTAATAGTGTTAATAGGAAAAGTACTGTGGCAGTTAGGATTGCTACTGTTGGCATTATTGGTAGGAGGACAAATACAGCTGTAGCGATTAGTTGAATTAATAGGTGACCTGCGGTTAGGTTTGCTGTGAGTCGGACTCCTAAGGCTAGTGGTCGGATAAATAAACTAATTGTTTCGATAATAATAAGTACGGGGATTAGGGGAATAGGTGTTCCTTCTGGAAGAAGGTGTCCTAGGGCGACTGTTGGTTGGTTACGCATTCCAATAATTACTGTAGCGAGTCAAAGTGGTACGGCAAATCCTATGTTAAGTGACAGTTGAGTTGTAGGTGTAAAGGTATATGGGAGTAGGCCTAACATATTAATTGTAATTAGGAAAATTATTAGTGAGGCTAATAGAAGTGCTCATTTGTGGCCTCCTGTATTTAGGGGTAGTAATAGTTGATTTGTAAATCGGTTAATGAATCATCCTTGAATTGTAATAAGTCGGTTATTAATTCATCGAGATGAGGGGGTTGGATAGAGAACTCATGGTAATGCAATTGCAATTGCGATTAGGGGAATTCCCAGGTGTGACGGGCTTGCGAATTGGTCGAAGAAGCTAGTTATCATGGTCAATCTCAGGGTTCAGTTTTGTGTTTTTCAGCACTTACTGGGGATGGTTCGTTTGGTGAAATGTGGTTTAGGATTTTGGTTGGAATGATAGTTAGGAAAATTAATCAGGAGAATACTAAAATTGCAAATCAAGGGCCGGGGTTTAATTGTGGCATTTCACTAGGGGTGGTCGGGAATCACCAATCTTTGGCTTAAAAGGCCAATGCTTTGTCCAATAATTTAGCTTCCTAGCGAGGCGTCTTCTAGTATTAATGAGGATCAGTTTTCGAAATGTTCTAGTGGGACTGCTTCTACCACGATTGGCATAAAGCTGTGGTTAGCACCACAGATTTCGGAGCATTGTCCGTAAAATAGGCCTGGGCGTGAGGCGATGAAGGCGGTTTGATTTAGTCGTCCTGGCACCGCGTCTATTTTTACGCCCATGGATGGGACAGCTCAGGAATGTAATACGTCTTCGGCGGATACTAGAACACGGATTGGGGACTCTATGGGGATAACCATTCGATGGTCGGTTTCTAGAAGTCGGAATTGTCCAGGGGTGAGGTCTTGGGTGGGGACTATGTAGGAGTCAAAGCCCAGGTTTTCGTAGTCTGTGTATTCGTAGCTTCAGTATCATTGATGTCCTATTGCTTTAATTGTTAGGTGGGGGTCGTTAATTTCGTCTATAAGATATAAAATACGTAGTGAGGGTAGGGCGATTAAGACTAAAATAACGGCTGGTAGGATAGTTCATACGATTTCGATTTCTTGGGAATCTAGAATATATTTGTTGGTAAGTTTGGTTGAAACCATTGCAGTAATAATGTATAGTACTAGGGTGCTAATTAGGAGCACAATTATTAATGCGTGATCATGGAAATGTAGAAGTTCTTCTATAACGGGTGATGCCGCGTCTTGGAATCCTAGTTGTGTTGGATGTGCCATTAAGCTTTGAAAAGTTTAAGACATGTAGGGGTTTAACCCACGATTTCACCTTGACAAGGTGATGTAATTTGCATTTTACTAATGTCTTTAGAAGGAGGTGACAGAGTGGTTATGTGACTGGCTTGAAACCAGTATATGGGGGTTCAATTCCTCCCCTTCTCGTTAGTTTGATTGAATTTGGACAAACGCTGGTTCCTCATATGTGTGGTAAGGAGGAGGGCAGCCGTGGAGTCATTCTACGTTTGTCATAGTTAATTCTACGGATAATACTTCTCGTTTAGCGGCGAAGGCTTCTCATAGGATAAATAAGAACATAATTACTGCGATTAGAGAAATTAGTGATCCAATGGATGATACTGTGTTTCATAGAGCATAGGCATCTGGGTAATCAGAGTATCGTCGTGGCATGCCTGCTAGGCCTAGGAAGTGTTGTGGGAAGAATGTAAGGTTGACTCCAATAAATATCACCCCGAAGTGAATTTTTGTTCAGGCGCTATGTAGGGTGTACCCAGTGAGCAGGGGGAATCAGTGCACGAAGGCTGCTATAATGGCAAATACGGCACCCATTGATAATACGTAGTGGAAGTGTGCAACTACGTAGTATGTGTCGTGGAGAACGATGTCGAGTGATGAATTAGATAGGACAATTCCTGTGAGCCCGCCTACTGTAAATAGGAAAATAAACCCAAGGGCTCAGAGCATGGGAGTTTCTCATTTAATTGATCCTCCATGGAGTGTGGCTAATCAGCTAAATACTTTTACACCAGTTGGAATGGCGATAATTATTGTTGCAGATGTAAAGTATGCACGAGTGTCTACGTCTATCCCGACGGTAAACATGTGGTGGGCTCATACGATGAACCCTAAAAGGCCAATAGCCATTATTGCTCAGACCATTCCTATATAACCGAATGGTTCTTTTTTGCCCGAATAATAGGCTACAACGTGGGAAATAATGCCGAATCCTGGAAGGATAAGAATATAGACTTCCGGGTGACCGAAGAATCAGAATAGGTGTTGGTAAAGGATTGGGTCTCCTCCTCCTGCTGGGTCGAAGAATGTGGTATTAAGATTTCGATCTGTTAAAAGCATTGTAATGCCCGCTGCCAGTACTGGTAGTGATAGGAGAAGTAGTACGGCGGTTACAAGCACGGATCAGACAAATAGGGGTGTTTGGTATTGTGAAATGGCTGGGGGTTTCATATTAATGGTTGTAGTAATAAAATTAATAGCCCCTAAAATTGATGAGACCCCTGCTAAGTGAAGTGAGAAAATTGTTAGGTCTACTGATGCTCCTGCGTGGGCTAAGTTGCCTGCGAGGGGTGGATATACTGTTCACCCTGTTCCGGCCCCGGCTTCAACACCAGAAGAGGCTAGTAATAATAGGAATGATGGGGGTAGGAGTCAGAAGCTTATGTTGTTTATACGAGGGAATGCTATGTCTGGGGCTCCAATTATTAGTGGTACGAGTCAGTTTCCAAACCCTCCGATAAGGACGGGTATTACTATAAAGAAAATTATTACAAAGGCGTGAGCAGTTACGATAACATTATAAATTTGGTCGTCACCTAGGAGCGATCCGGGCTGGCTTAATTCAGCTCGGATGAGAAGGCTTAAGGCGGTTCCTACTATTCCGGCTCAGGCACCAAATACGAGATAAAGGGTACCAATGTCTTTGTGGTTAGTAGAGAAGAATCAGCGCGTGATTGCCACAGGTAGGGTGGCCGAGTGTTTAGGCGGTGGGTTGTAGCCCCGAAGACAGAGGTTTAAGTCCTCTTCCTATCATAGCCTTGTGGTGAAGAGCACATTGGATTGCAAATCCAAAGACGTAGATTAATACTCTGCCGGGGCTTTTCCCGCCTTCTGGTTTTTAACTGGCGGGAAAAGTAGATGGATGCTCGCTGGTTTGAGCGCTTAGCTGTTAACTAAGAGTTAGTAGGATCGAGGCCTGCCCATCTAGTAAGGCCTTAGTTTAATAAAAACATCTGATTTGCAGTCAGAGAATGCGAGTTAATCTCTTGTAGGCCTTATCAGGGACTAGAAGGTTTTCACTTCTACTTAAAGCTTTGAAGGCTTTTGGTCTGATGTTATCCTAAGTCCCTAGGTGGTTAGTATTATGATGGTTGGAGTTATTGGTAGTAGTCCTAGGGCGGTTGTGGTAAATAGGGCTAGGGGTAGGTGGGTTTGGGTTGATTGGGTTCGTCATGGGGTGGTTGAGTTGGTTGTGTTGGGGGAGACGGTTAGTGTTATTGCGTAGCATAGGCGAAGGTAGAAATATAGGCTGATTAGGGCGGCAAGAGCTATGATTGTTGCGATGATCGGGAGGTCTTGTTTTGTTAGTTCTTGTAAAATTAGCCATTTTGGTAGGAATCCTGTGAGTGGGGGGAGACCTCCTAGCGATAATAGTACTAGTGCAGTGGTGGATGCTAGAGTTGGGTTTTTTGATCAGGTTGTTGCGAGTGTATTAATTTTGGTGGTAAATGATGTTTTTAGGGTGAGGAATGCTGCAGATGTTATGATGATATATGTTCCTAGGGCAATTAGTGTGAGTTGTGGGGCATATTGAATAATAATAATTATTCATCCTATGTGTGCGATTGAAGAGTAGGCTAGAATTTTTCGGAGCTGAGTTTGGTTAAGTCCTCCCCATCCGCCTATTAGTGTGGATGTAATTCCTAGTAGTGTTAGTAGTGTGGGGTTTATGGTTTGGGCTGTTTGAATAATTAGTGCAAATGGGGCAAGTTTTTGTCAGGTGGATAGAATTAGGCCTGTTGTAAGGTCTAGTCCTTGTAGGACTTCTGGTATTCAGAAGTGTATTGGTGCCAGTCCAATTTTTAGGGCTAGGGCAATTGTGAATATTGTGTTGGCGACGGGGTTGGATAGGTCGTTAATGTTTCATTCTCCTGTTATTCAGGCGTTTGTTGTGCTTGCGAATAGGATTATTGCTGCTGCTGTGGCTTGAGTTAGGAAGTATTTTGTAGTTGCTTCTACTGCACGTGGGTGGTGGTGTTGTGCTATTAATGGGGTGATTGCTAGGGTATTGATTTCTAACCCTATTCAGGCAAGTAGTCAGTGGGAGCTGGCGAAGGTTAGGGTGGTTCCTAGTCCTAAGCTGGATAGTAGGATTGCAAGTACGTATGGGTTCATTGACGGGGGAGGGATTTTAACCATCATGTTTGGGGTATGGGCCCAAAAGCTTAATTAGCTGACCTCGTCTGTAGGAAGTGGTGTAAAGGAAGCACTAAGAGTTTTGATCTCTTTAGTATGGGTTCGATTCCCTTCTTTCTAGGAACTGAGGGGATTTTAACCCCTATAATTCACTCTATCAAAGTGGTCCTTGGGCGTTCAGGCACAGTTCCGTTGTTTATAGTTGTGGGGGGAGCCCTGCTAGTGCAATTGGTAGTGCGGTGTGTCATAATACGAAGGCAAGTGTGAGGGGGAGGAAGTTTTTTCAGACTAGGTGTATTAGTTGATCATATCGGAATCGTGGGTAGGAGGCTCGTACTCATAGGAATAGAATTGATAGTAGTGCGGCTTTAGTTATTAGGTTAATTGTTGTAAGTTCGGGGATGTTTGGGATGTGTGAGGCTCCTAGGAATAGTACAGCTGATAGTGTATTTATTAGTAGGATGTTAGCATATTCGGCTAGGAAAAATAGGGCAAATGGTCCTCCTGCATATTCTACGTTAAAACCAGAGACTAGTTCTGATTCTCCTTCTGTCAGGTCGAATGGCGCTCGGTTTGTTTCGGCTAGTGTTGAGATGTATCATATTGCGGCTAGGGGTCATGCGGGTACGAGGAGTCAGATGCTTTCTTGGGTAATGTTGAATGTTTGTAGTGTATATCCTCCTGAGAAAATAATTACTGAAAGGAGAATTAATCCTAGGCTGACTTCATATGAAATTGTTTGGGCTACGGCCCGTAGGGCTCCGATTAGTGCGTATTTTGAATTTGATGCTCATCCTGATCCTAGGATTGAATATACTGCAAGGCTTGATAGGGCTAGGATAAATAGGATTCCTAGGTTTAGATCAGTTACGGGGTGGGGTATGGGTATTGGTGCTCATAGGGTTATGGCTAGGGTTAATGCGAGTATAGGGGTGGCTAAGAATAGGAATGGGGAAGATGTGGAGGGGCGGACTGGTTCTTTAATAAAGAGTTTAACTCCGTCGGCGATGGGTTGTAGTAATCCGTAAGGTCCTACTACGTTTGGGCCTTTTCGTAGTTGTATATAGCCTAGTACTTTTCGTTCAACTAATGTTAAGAAGGCTACTGCTAGGAGAACAGGTACGATGTAGGCTAGGGGGTTAATTAGGTGGGTTATTAGGATGTTTAGCATGAACTGGGGAGAGGATTTGAACCTCTGGTTAAAAGGGCTTAGGCCTTTCGCAATTCACCATGCTCTGCCACCCCAGTAAATCCTTATTTTGGTTAGCTGGTTTTGGCTCTTCCTTTGTTTTATTTATTTGTTTTCATAAATTAGGAGTGGGGCATGCTTGAAGTATGGGTCCCTCTTTTCCGATCCTTTCGTACTAGGAAAAGTAGCGTTACAGATAGAAACTGACCTGGATTGCTCCGGTCTGAACTCAGATCACGTAGGACTTTAATCGTTGAACAAACGAACCCTTAATAGCGGCTGCACCATTAGGATGTCCTGATCCAACATCGAGGTCGTAAACCCCCTCGTCGATATGGACTCTGGGAGAGGATTGCGCTGTTATCCCTAGGGTAACTTGGTTCGTTGATCGGTCATTGGGTGGCCGGATCATGTTTGGTCAGATGTTCTGTGGCCTAGAGATGTCTCTCTTGGTTTTAGGGATTTACCCCAATCCACTTGGAGGCTTTGTTTTTCTCCGTGGTCGCCCCAACCGAAGGTAAAATTTCATGGCCCACAAGGTTTATTGCTTTTTATTGAGTTGCTTGACGTGGTTGAGTTTTGTACCTTAAGCTCCAAAGGGTCTTCTCGTCTTGTATTTTTATGTCCGCTTCTGCACGGGCAGATCAATTTCACTGACTGGAAAAGGGAGACAGTTAAGCCCTCGTTTAGCCATTCATACAGGTCTCTATTTAAAAGACAAGTGATTGCGCTACCTTTGCACGGTCAGAATACCGCGGCCGTTGAACTTGTAGTCACTGGGCAGGCTGGACCTCCTATACACGGTTGCGTTGCAGGAGGCGATGTTTTTGGTAAACAGGCGAGGCTTGTGTTTGCCGAGTTCCTTCCTTTTCTTTTAGTCTTTCCTTTAAGTAGCACTCCAGTGTGGGGGTAACGATTATTAGGTTGTGTGGTTTTCTTGATTTTTTTATGGTTCACATTGCTCTCTTGGGTTGAGTTCGTTAATTGCCAATGGTTTGTCCGGTTTGGCTTACACTTGTGCTGGGGAGAAGGGCGGGCCTTCTTGTTACTCATTTTAGCATAATTTCTTCCATGGGGGCATGGATTAGCCTAATAGGATCTAGGGGAGTAAGATTATTTATCGGAATAATAAACTTTTTTCTGTCTGAGCTTTAACGCTTTCTGTTTAGATGGCTGCTTTTAGGCCCACTGGAACAGTATGTTTTATATATTATGATCTTTATCCTCCTGATAAGGTTGTATCCTTTGTTAAAGGGGCTGTACCCCCTTTAACTAACTCTCGTGTATTTCTCTTAGTCGTATTTATGTTTGTTTGATTTGAGGTATACGAGGCTGAACTTCTATTCATTTCTTAGGCAACCAGCTATCACCAGGTTCGGTAGGTCTGTCACTTCTACCCAGAGTTCTTCCCACTCTTTTGCCACAGAGACGGGTTGGCCCTATAATAGGCTGTCTCGGGGTAGCTCACCTGGTTTCGGGGTTTCAAACTAAAGGTCTCTTTGCTTGGGTTTGCTGGCTAAATCATGATGCAAAAGGTACAAGGTTTAGTCTTTGCTTTTTTGTGCTTGTATGGGTTATTTCATTTCTCTTTCAGCTTTCCCTTGCGGTACTGTTTCTATTGCTTTGGTTGGACCTTTTCCGTCTCCCGTACTCAGGTAAAAAAATGGTTTAGTTTTTGGTGTTTTGTCTATTTTATTTTATTTATATTGTCTGGTTAGTTTTGGTGAATAAGCTAGCTGTTTGGCTCAGGGTGATCCAGTTTGCATGGATGTCTTCTCGGTGTAAGTGAGATGCTTGACTAACTCAGCCACGCCCTGGGTTTGATCCAAGTGCACCTTCCGGTACACTTACCGTGTTACGACTTGCCTCCTCTTGTCGGTGCTGTGTTATTAGGTATTTTGGGCGCGTTATGACAGGGGAGGGTGACGGGCGGTGTGTACGCGTCTCAGAGCCGGGTTCAAAAGGACACTCTATTTCCTTTTTACTACTAAATCCTCCTTCAAGCATTATTTCATGGTGCATGTTCGTAATATTCTGTAGCAGAAAATGTAGCCCATTTCTTTCCACTTCATTCGCTACACCTTGACCTGACGTTCTGGGCTGTGCCCATTTTGCTTACTTTTATTACCTTCACAGGGTAAGCTGACGACGGCGGTATATAGGCTGGGGGGGCTAAAAGTGGTGAGGTTTAACGGGGGTTATCGGTTCTAGAACAGGCTCCTCTAGGGGGGTCTGAGACACCGTCAGGTCCTTTGGGTTTTAAGCTAATGCTTGTAGTACCCTGGCGAACATCTAATTGTAGTTTGATGTCTAAGTTTATGGCTGAGCATAGTGGGGTATCTAATCCCAGTTTGTTTCTCAGCTTTCGTGGGTTCAGGTGGGGTTAAAGCTACTTTCGTGTTGGGGCTTCGGACACCTAGGAGCGTATGACGGCCAAAGGGCCATTTGACTTTATTTTTGTTTATCCTTAACCACCCTTTACGCCGTTGTATTATTAACTAGGGCCTCTCGTCTAACCGCGGTGGCTGGCACGAGTTTTACCGGCCCTCTTAACGCCAACTGGGTCAAGTTTTCACTTATGGCCTAATGTTTATCACTGCTGAATTCCCTTGGGGGTGTGGCTGGGCTGGGCGTCTTGGGCTAAATGTTATGTGCCTGATGCCTGCTCCTCATCCCCGGGCAGGGGAATGAGGGCGTACTCACTGGGTTGCGGAGACTTGCATGTGTAAGTTGTGTTAGAGCTAATAGTAAGGTCGGGACCATGCCTTTGTGCATGCGGAGTTTTTTAGGACTCATCTTAGCATCTTCAGTGCTATGCTTTATATTAAGCTACGCTAGC